TGTTCCTTGTATTTCTCCAAGCAAAGCTCTTCGCATTGCAATGCCTATTGTGTCGGCTTGGCCTTTCATAAGTGGAGACAGAACAAAGCGCCCATAATGAAGACGCTTACTGTCTGTTCTTGATTCAACACAGTTCCACTGTAGTGTCCGAGTAGATACTCTTACTTTCTCTCGAACCATAGTAATATTTTTTTTATTTGATTGAATTATTTATTTCTCTTGTTTTTCTTGAAATTTCTTCACTGTTCATTTCTATACACGTCTTTTTTGGGGAGGTCTACAGCCATTATGTGGCATAGGGGTTACATCTCGTAGAAAAGTCAATCGTATACCGCTTCGACGAATACCGCGTAATGCTCCGTCTCTTCCTAACCCGGGGCCCTTTATCATGACTGCGGCTCGTTGCATACCTTGATCTCTTACTGTACGAATAGCATTTTTTGCTGCAGTTTCAGCTGCAAAGGGTGTCCCTCTTCTCGGACCCTTAAATCCGCAAGTACCTGCCGAGGACCAGGAAACCACGCGACCCTTTACATCTGTAACCGTGACAATAGTATTATTGAAACTTGCTTGAACATGAATAATCCCTTTTGGTATTTTCCGTACACTCTTACGCGAACCAATACGCCTATTCCTACGTGAACCGACTCTCGGCATAGCTTTTGCCATATTTTATCATCTCATAAATATGAATCATATGGATATATCCATTTCAAATCAAAACAGATTCCTTATTTGGACACTGAGTTCTTTAGCAAGTCTGATTAGCCTTGTCTTTGTTTATGTCTCGGGTTGGGACAAATTACTATAATGCGTCCCCGCCTGCGAATTAGGCGACATTTTTCACAGATTTTACGAACGGATGCTCTTATTTTCATATTTGTCATTCCTCAATCTTCATTCTCAATCTACTTGTTGGTAGAAAATAAGTTTCTTGCATTTTTTCATTTCGAATCATCTTGCATAAAACCCGCCTAATCTTTTGAATCCGTGTTTTCGAGTCGATAAATTATACGCCCTCTGGTTGAATCATAACGACTTACTTCAATTTTGACTTTATCTCCCGGCAGTATCCGTATAAAACTACGTCGGATCTTTCCTGAAATATACCCTAGGATCAGATCCTCATTATCTAAACGAACCCGGAACATGCCGTTGGGAAGCGATTCCGTAATTAAACCTTCATGAATCCATTTTTGTTCTTTCATTTCAGGTAAAACCTCCTTTTTGTATTAACTAATAGAGGAGAAAGGGTATTAGACAATTCCCCTCTTTTCTTTCTTTTTTTTACAAAGATAAAGAGGTTTTGGATCCCATGTAAAAGGATTACCATATATAACACAAGATTTCTCCGCCGATTCCTTCTAGTCGAGCCTCTCGGTCTGTTATTATACCCCGAGAAGTAGAAAGAATTACAATCCCCATCCCACCTAAAATTCTAGGGATTCGTTGAGAGTTAGAATAGATTCGTAGACCGGGTCTACTGATCCGTTTTAAATTTAAAAAATTTCTATATGGTCTTTTCCTATTCCTTCTATGTCGCAGGGTTAAAACCAAAAAAGATTTGTTTTTTTCTCGATGCTTTCGGAGATTTTCGATAAAACCTTCTCGAAGAAGTATTTGAACAATATTTTCGGTAATATTCGTAGATGCTATACGAACAACTCTTTTTCTATCCATATCCGCGTTTCGTATAGAGGTTAGTATCTCAGCAATAGTGTCTCTGCTCATGATGAACTTAAATTTTTGTTTCCTCGAATTTGAATATAATCAACATGTTTTTCTTTGTTTTTTTTTTTTTTTTTTTATGATTTATGATGATATATGAATTGAAAAAAGGTATATACGTGAGACACATTCAACGAATGAATCAAGTTCTTTTTCTATTTCTTTCAAATACCCCAAAAGGGGATAAAAAAAATCAACATCTTATTGTATTTTACAATACCTCGGGAGCTAATGAAACTATTTTAGTAAAATTGAATTGTCTCAATTCTCGGGGGATTGCACCAAAAATTCGCGTTCCTTTTGGATTTCCTTCTTGATCAATTACAACTGCAGCATTGTCATCATATCGTATTATCATACCGCTGTCGCGTTTAAGTTCTTTACAAGTACGAACAATTACAGCTCGGACTACTTCTGATTTTTGTAGTGGCATGTTAGGTACAGCTTCTTTGATCACAGCAACAATAACGTCACCAATGTGAGCATATCGACGGTTGCTAGCTCCTATGATTCGAATACACATCAATTCTCTAGCCCCGCTGTTATCCGCTACATTTAAATGGGTCTGGGGTTGAATCATATTAAATTTTTGAGTCTATTCTTACGATGCAAAGGATGAAGAAAATAAAAGAAATATTTTTTGTCTAAAAAAAGAAACCCGCAGTTTTGTTTTATCCCTAAGACTCATTTCTCTCCGTTCTGTGTTTTTATCCCGAAATAAGAAATTGCGTTCGTATAGGCATTTTTGATGCTGCTATTAAAATAGCCCTTCTAGCTATATTTTCGGTTACCCCACCCATTTCATATAGTATTCGCCCTGGTTTAACAACAGCTACCCAATATTCAGGGGACCCTTTACCCGAACCCATACGTGTTTCGGCAGGTCTTACTGTAACCGGTTTGTCTGGAAATATACGGACCCATATTTTTCCACCACGGCGTGCATTTCGTGTCATTGCCCGTCGACCTGCTTCAATTTGTCTAGATGTGATCCAAGCAGGTTCAAGTGCCTGAAGAGCATATTTGCCGAAAGAAATCTGATTACCTCGAAAAGATATTCCTTTCATTCTTCCTCTATGTTGTTTACGGAATCTAGTTCTTTTGGGGTTATAGTTGATGGTTGTTTCGGAATTCCATCTCTACTCCAGAACTGGACATGAGAATTTCTTCTCATCCAGCTCCTCGCGAAAAAAGTATTCAAAATGGAATTTCAATTAATTTGAATAACTATTCTAAAATTAGAAATAATTTTTTTTTTTTTTTAGTGTCTCAATCAATCTTTATTTTCCTTTGTGCTTTATCTAAATCTAACTATAAAAAAAAATTCGCGGGCGAATGTTTACTCTTGCAATCTCGATTTCAGTCTTAACCTCCAGTCGGGATTTCTGAAAGTTGATGCATTTTTTATGGTTAATTTCGCCATCCAGACTAGTGAATTATTAAGATTCATTTGTTCAATAAAAGATTTTGCATTCACAAGTTCCTTCGTTCCCACCGCTTCGTACTTAATGGTTAGGTCCTAATCCTACAATGGAGCTAATAATGCAATTTATTCTCGAGTCAACCTTCTTAGTCTTTATTGACTCGAAGCTCTTTTTTCTTCTATACTGAGGATTCATTGACTATTTCATTATGGATGAATCCATTAGTATTGATGCTTTATTACACTGTTTTTTAGGATATGGCGCATAGACCTTACATGTTGGATTTTATAGCATTGCTATTCTTTTTCTCTCTTTCTTTCATCCTTCCATTTATCCGCACCTTTTTTTTTTTTTGCTTTAAACTTAGAATTTTTGAACGTCAAAATCTCAGTTGCTACAAGGATATGACCGATTTATCATATCTTGACTGGTTCGTTAGATCCAGATAATACGAAGTGATGAGTTGGTTTTCATACTACCGAGCTCGTTTTTTTTTATCCTAACCCGAAAAACCAACGAGTCGCACACTAAGCATAGCAATTATACCGAAAGGTCAATCCAATTTTTATTAAACCGTATAGAATTAAAGAATGAAAAATTAGAATTGCTTGCTTTGATTGGACAGAAAAAGAATTCATGAATTTTCCTATATTTTCATCAATCAATGGATACAAATTCTTCTTCCTTGTCTCTAAAAATCCAAATTTTGATACCTAATACCCCGTAGATAGTCCGAGCTGTATAGGAACAATAATCGATTTTAGCGCGAATGGTTTGTAGGGGAACCCTACCCTCTCTGATCCATTCGACACGTGCAATTTCTTTTCCATCGATACGCCCTGCAATTTGTACTTGAATTCCTTTTGTATCTGCTTCTTCAGATAATTCAATAGCTTTTTTGATTGCTTTTCGAAATGAAACTCTATTCTTTAATTGTTCGGCTATAAATTCTGCAATAATATTAGGGTTTCCATAAGGTTTTGCAATTCCTTTGATAGAAAGCTTAAGTTTTCGGGTTATATAATGAAATTCTTTTTGGAAATTTCTTTTGAATTCTTCAATTCCTTGCGGTCTATTTTCGGTTAATAACTTTGGGAATCCCATAAAGAGTATGACCTCGATCTCCTCTATTCCTTTTTTGATCTCTATACGTGCAATTCCCTCGGTCGCGGAGGATAGTGGTATATTCTTTTGTACATATTTTTTGACAAAATTTCTGAATTTTTGATCTTCTTGTAGACCCTCAGAATAATTTCTTGGTTGTGCAAACCAAAGGGAATGATGACTTTGGGTTGTCCCAAGTCTGAAACCAAGTGGATTTATTTTTTGTCCCATACCCCTCCAGTAATATCCACATCATCGTACAACGGATCGTATACCGGAGTTACATACTTGTTTCTAGATTTTTTTATCGGAGGATACTTAGATACCTGTTCATATTCATCTAAAGATATATCTTTCACGAAAACAGTTATATGACAGGTAGTTCTTTTTATTGGATAACTACGTCCTCGAGCTCGAGGTTTTAATTTCTTTGCCCTAGTCCCCTCGTTAACCTCAGCTTTACTAATTATTAAATTGGCTTCGTTGGAACCTATGCTGTAACTAGCATTTGCTGCTGCAGAATAAACTAATTTAAAAATGGGATAACATGCTCTATAGGGCATGAGTTCTAGTATCATAAGTGTTTCCTCATAAGAACGTCCGCGAATTTGATCAATTACTCTTCGTGCTTTGTCAGCAGATAGAGATATATGACGACCTAACGCGTATACTTCTGTTTTTTTTTTTATTATTACTTGTGGGTCGAAAAGCCTTTCCTTGCTTGACTTTACCATCTTTAGCATA